AGATTCGGGTCGTCATCCATATTTTTTTATTTAATTTTAATATTCTAAAAATTTTAAAAAATTTTAGTTTAATTTTATATAAATAGAGTATTATTTATATTTAAGTTAAGTACGTATGCGTCTAGGTTTATTCTTCATCCTTTTTGGAGTTTCGATGGAAGAATTCTTATAACAACGCAAGACCGTCAACTCCATTTGTTAGAACAACTTCCATTGAGTCTCTGCACCTATCCTTTTGTCTTCCTTTTGGAAAGAAGGAGTTGGCTCAGGATTGCCCATTTTTTAATTCCAGGGTTTCTCTGAATTTGAAAGTTCTCACTTAGTAGGTTTCCATACTAAGGCTCAAACCAATTAAGTCCGTAGCGTCTACCGATTTCGCCATATCCCCTTTTTCTGCTTAAGATCTCAGTATGATCTACTTTCCCTTTTTCTTCTTTCGTTTGTAACCGTTGAATTCATTATTATAAAAAAATGAATATACCGAAAGGCATTTCATCCTATTTTATTTGGTCTATTTTCTTTCATTTCTGGTGGGAGCTCATATTTGCTATGGGCCAATCAGAAATAATTCTATCGTTTTTTTATCTTCAATTCAATATAGACGGATACCTATCACTATATCTATGAACCTTTCTTTTCATTTTCCCATGAAAGTTGGAATACTCAAAGGATCGATTCTTTTTTTGTCTTATTTTCCAAATTAAAGCATAGGAGTGTCTTATTCTGATCTGAATTGCATCTTTATTTATCTTATTTATATACTCTAATCTAATATCTAATACAATACTCTATTTAATTTACATTTCATTTACTGCAATATAGATTTGAAATCGATTTCGATTCTATATTTTTTATGATTTATGAATAGTTAATAGCTAAGATATTATTGATTGAATTATTATGCATGTAAAGTTTATTTTATGTGAGCCCGCTTAGCTCAGAGGTTAGAGCATCGCATTTGTAATGCGATGGTCATCGGTTCGACTCCGATAGCCGGCTTTTCTCTATTTTTTATTTTCTATGTTTTTTTATATGTTGGTATATTTTGTATACTATATTTCTATTCTTTTTTTTTCATGTTCGATTTTTTTATATTATATAATGTATAATGACTTAATCTTAATAGTATATTACTTTTTTGTTATTATAAAATTTTTATAAATTAGTATAAATTGTAAATACAAAATTTTAAGTCTTTTTTTAATTTAATATTAAAAAAATTTAAAAATGAAATATTAACTAAACTTAAATAGATACAAGAATTTATACATATACACAAATTCAATTACGAATTCATTAATATACTAAATAATGAATATACTAAATACAATCTAAATACAATTCAAATAATTATAAAAGATTTCATAAAAAAAAAAGAATAATGAATATTAATACAAAAAGCAGGAGGAACTTCGGATACGTACATCTTTCATCTCACTCTTCCTTCGAGTGCCATTATTCGTTCTAGTACAATTAATAGAATACTTCAGGGGATTTCGCTTCATTTATCATTTAGTTCAGTTTTAATTTATTAAAAAAAATGAAATATCAATAACAATAAATAAGGAGTCTTTATGTCACGTTACCGAGGGCCTCGTTTCAAAAAAATACGACGTCTGGGGGTTTTACCAGGACTAACTAATAAAAAGCCTAGAGATCTTAAAAACCCATCGCGTTCCGGGAAAAGATCTCAATATCGTATTCGTCTAGAAGAAAAACAAAAATTACGTTTCCATTATGGTATTACAGAGCGACAATTACTTAAATACTTTCGTATCGCTAGAAAAGCCAAAGGGTCAACAGGTCAGGTTTTACTCCAATTACTTGAAATGCGTTTGGACAACATCCTTTTTCGGTTGGGTATGGCTCCGACTATTCCTGGAGCCCGCCAATTAGTTAATCATAGACATATTTTAGTTAATGGTCGTATAGTAGATATACCAAGTTATCGTTGCAAACCCAACGATATTGTTATGGCGAGGGATAAGCAAAAATCCAAAGCTCTCGTTCAAAATTATCTAGATTCATCTCACAGCGAGGAATTGCCAAAACATTTGACTCTTCACCCATTCCCATATAAAGGAGTAGTCAATCAAATAATAGATAATAAGTGGGTCGGTTTGAAAATAAACGAATTGCTAGTCGTAGAATATTATTCCCGTCAGACTTAAGCCTACCTTAAAGAAAGAGGTTTAGAAAAGTTTTCGGAAAAATAAGCCCCCTTCGCCAACCAAAATTTATTTAAGATAAGGAGTTTGATCAGGATTTTTCCCATTCATGTAGCATAGATCGACAGAGATCTTTTTATTTCTTGCCGACCTTATTCCATAATTTTAGATATCGCAGCAATTAAATTAGAAATCGAAACTATAAACTATATTTAATATATATCTAGAATCTAGTATATATATAAAGATAGAAAGAAGGATCTACCTCTTGGTTTATTTGTTAGGGTCAACGATGTTGGTGAGCTGGGTGAAGGTACGGAAAGAGAGGGATTCGAACCCTCGGTAAACAAAAGTCTACATAGCAGTTCCAATGCTACGCCTTGAACCACTCGGCCACCTCTCCGACACAACAATTATGACCCGGGAACAGAATGAATAGCGAGTTATTCATATTTTAGTTTGGGTTGGCTAGGTAAGGTACAACTAACCAATTCTAACTAAAAAAATATCCCGTTTTTGATAAAGATCTTTACTTCAATTCAAAATGAAAGGCTTGGGGATTCAAATAAAAAAGTTTTTCTTGTGAAAGGCTATAGTAAAAAGATGTTCATATTTGCGAAGATGATGTTCCCGCCCTTTTCTGATATTGAGATATTGATATAATATTTATACGGGCTGATACGAGATTAAATCAATGAATTGGAAGGAATCAACGGATTGTTGGCTTTTTCTTTTTTAGACTATGATTAATGAATACCTTTCGATCATAATTCCCTTTAAACGACGATTCCAGAAAAATTATAAAATTCCGTTTTTTTAATTAAAGTTTTCACCAAAAAATCGATTATTTCATAGATCACTTACAAATTCATGATGCATTCTGGGTCTATTTGATTGTATAGTGTCGACTCACTATGCACATAACATAAACAAAATAGACAGTTATTCTATTTACATTACAAGAATAATTATTCGATTCTTTTTCCCTCCCTCTTTGGATCAAAATTAAATCAAAGTCTTTCGCCCGAATCGATAGGAAAAATTCCGCGGTTCTTCAGCTTTCACTAAATAGGACTAGTCCGCCCAGTGGTATACTACGTTTTTGTTGGATGAATTTGAATTGTATTCAAATATTGATTCCTGCAAAACAAAAAGGAGCAATTTGAGTCTTTGAATATGAGTAGTAGTAGAGGGTTCGTATTTTTACATTTTATTTGATATAAATATTTATATTATATTGAATTTCTTTTTTTATCTTTTTTATGCAATTTTGTATTGTACAATTCCTTTCTTTGTAGGACCATTCCCCCTAGGGGGAATGAAAAGAATTTTAGAATGGATTGGTACCTATGCCTAGATCACGGATAAATGGAAATTTTATTGATAAGACCTTTTCAGTTGTGGCCAATATTTTATTACGAATAATTCCAACAACTTCAGGCGAAAGGGAGGCATTTACCTATTACAGAGATGGTGTGATTTGATTCTTTTTTTACCCCAGCCTTTTGTATGAGAAAGACAAAAATTTTGGGATAGAAAAAAACTATTATAATTTTGATAGATTATTGAAATAAATCTACGCTTGTTGAAGGTGAAGTTTAGAAATAGAACAATTCCTTCTGTCGTGTATCCCCGATTAATGCAGCCTCATATGCTTCCATTATCCATTTTAGCATTGAGCGAAAGGTTACACCTATCGGTTCTGTATTACAGGTCAATCCCACTCTACTAGTCCTAATAGGCAGCATAGGGGAAAAGCACTACACCTAGAAATCAACAAGACGAAAGCTTTGTTAAAAATTACTTACCCCCTTCCCCTTATCTGGATTGGGACTTAAAAGAATGGTTGGGACAACAAATATCCATCTCGTTCGTACCTTGGATACCCATATAACCATCAAAGACTGTTGAAGTGACTAATTCCTGGAAATTAGGGGGCGTTGAGGACAAAGAAATTGTTGGAGTTACCATTTCTATCTAGTACCAACACGTTTGATATTAAAAAAAGCTCCCGCGCAGGAAGGTTGGCTAGAAATTTCGTGCAAAAAAACTAGCCCCGCTCATTTCATAATGAGAATAATCGATACGTGGAATCAAAAACGATTGAAATATTCTCATTATGCATAGAAAGGAGGAGCCGTATGAGGTGAGAATCTCATGTACGGTTCTGGAACGGAGATTCTTTTAATCGAATGACGACCGTAACGGATGTCGGCTCAATCCGAAGGAAATTATGCAGAAGCTTTACAGAATTATTATGAGGCTATGCGACTAGAAATTGATCCCTACGATCGCAGTTATATACTCTATAACATAGGCCTTATTCACACAAGTAATGGGGATCATACGAAAGCTTTAGAATATTATTTTAGGGCACTTGAACGAAACCCATTCTTACCACAAGCGTTTAATAACATGGCCGTGATCTGTCATTACGTGCGACTATCTCCACTATAGAAAGAAAGATAAAAGGAAAGAAAGACAAAAAAATCTTCTAGTAAAAAGAAAAAGAAAAAAGGCTCTCTACATATGCATCGTCAAAAACAACGATTTTTATGAGCTGTAGCAAGGAACGAAACTTCATATGAGTCGAAAATATGAAGAAATAAAATATGCCTAGATACTTTATTCTATGGATAAAAAATCGAATTGATAGAGAAGAAGCACCGTAAAGATCAATTAACGAGGTTTGGGCCAATACATTAAGAACTGCTTACTTATGCCATACATAATAGAAGATAGATAAAAGTTAGTAATCTGCTTATGTAATAGAGGCGATCCACTAAGGTATTGAGCAGCGGTGTAGGATCAGATCCCAAAGATAGTAAGCTT